GAGAAATAGTATCTCTTGTTTTTCATTCCCATTTTCATAGGAATGAATACTATGATTCACGTTTCGAACAGGCATGAATACAGCATCTATAGGATAACTTCCATCTTGAAAGGTATGTGGCATTTTGATAAGATATCCCCGATTTCTCTCGATTTCTAATCCAATACACAAATTAATGGGTTCTGCTAAGCTAGCTATATGTTGTGTATTGTCGACGATTTCCACATAAGGCGGTAAGATCATATCTTGAGCAGTTACATATCCAGGGCCCATGGCGCAAATCGACGCGCCACAAGTTCCATATAGATTACTTCTCAATACAATTTCTTTCAAATTCATTATAATTTCGTGGACCGATTCTTGAATACCCGTTATAGTCGAATATTCATGCGGGACATTCTCAGATTTTACGCGTGTGATACACGTTCCTTCTATTTCTCCAAGCAAAGCTCTTCTCATCGCAATGCCTATTGTGTCGGCCTGTCCTTTCATAAGTGGAGACAGAATAAAGCGCCCGTAATAAAGACGTTTACTGTCTGTTCTGGATTCAACACACTTCCACTGCAGCGTCCGAGTAGATACTGTTACTTTCTCTCGAACCATAGTAATAATATTTTATTTGATTGAATTATTTATTTCTCTTGTTTCTCTTGAAATTTATTCACTCTTCATTTCTACACACGTCTTTTTTTTGGGGGTCTACAGCCATTATGTGGCATGGGGGTTACATCCCGCACAAAAGTTAATAGTATACCACTTCTACGAATAGCTCGTAATGCGGCGTCTCTTCCGAGACCGGGACCTTTTATCATGACTTCGGCTCGTTGCATACCTTGATCTACTACTGTACGAATAGCATTTGCCGCTGCAGTTTGAGCGGCAAAGGGCGTCCCCCTTCTCGTACCCTTGAATCCACAAGTACCGGACGAGGACCAGGAAACGACCCGACCCCGTACATCTGTAACGGTGACAATAGTATTATTGAAACTTGCTTGAACATGAATAACTCCCTTTGGTATTCTACGTGCACTTTTACGTGAACCAATACGTACATTTTTACGTGAACCAATTCTCGGTATAGCTTTTGCCATATTGTAGCATCTCATAAATATGAGTCAGAAATATATGGAATATATCCATTTGTGATGTCAAAACAGATTCTTTATTTGTACGTTTATTCCTTTGGTGAGTCTGATTATCCTTGTCTTTGTTTATGTCTCGGGTTAGAGCAAATTACTCTAATGCGCCCCCGTCTGCGGATTAGTCGACATTTTTCACAAATTTTACGGACGGAAGCTCTTATTTTCATATTTTTCATTCCTTATCTTAATTCTGAATTTACTTCTTGGTAGAAAATAAGTTTCTTGCAATTTTTCATCTCGAATCGTATTGAATAAAAACCACCTAATCTTTCGAATCCTTGTTTCGGAGTCGATAAATTATACGTCCTCTAGTTGAATCATAACGACTTACTTCAATTTTGACTTTATCTCCTGGCAGTATCCGTATAAAACTACGTCGGATCTTTCCTGAAACATAACCTATAATCAGATCTTCATTATCTAACCGAACCCGGAACATGCCATTGGGAAGTGATTCGGTAATTAAACCCTCATGAATCCATTTTTGTTCTTTCATTTCAGGTAAAGCCCCCTTGAAGTATCAACTAATGTAGGAGAAACGATATTAGACAACTCACCCCTTTCTTTTTTTTTTACAAATAGGAAGAGGTTTCGGATCCCATTTGGATATTAAAAGGATTACCATATATAACATAAAATTTCTCCGCCGATTCTTTCTAGTCGAGCCTCCCGGTCTGTCATTATACCTCGAGAAGTAGAAAGAATTACAATCCCCATTCCACCTAAAATTCTAGGAATTCGTTGAGAGTTAGAATAGATTCGTAGACCGGGTCGGCTGATCCGTTTTAAATTTAAAAAATTTCTACAGGTATGGGGTCTTTTCCTATTCCTTCTATTATGTCGCAGGGTTAAAACCAAAAAATTTTGGTTTTTTTCTCGATGTTTTCTGACGTTTTCGAGAAAACCTTCTCGAAAAAGTATTTTAACAATATTTTCGGTAATATTAGTAGATGCTATGCGAACAACTCTTTTTCTATCCATATCCGCATTTCGTATAGAGGTTATTATCTCAGCAATAGTGTCTCTACCCATGATGAAGTAAAATTTTTGGTGCCTCAAAATTGGATCTAATTAACATGTTTTTTTATTGGTTTATGAATATGAATTTTTCAAGGTATATGCGTGAGACATAATCTACGAATTAATCTAGTTCTTAATCTATTTCTTTTCAAAGATCCCAAAGATATCAGGCTCCCATTTTATTTTATAATACCTCGGGAGCTAATGAAACTATTTTAGTAAAATTGAATTGTCTCAATTCGCGGGGGATTGCACCAAAAATTCGAGTTCCTTTTGGATTTCCTTCTTGATCAATCACAACTGCAGCATTGTCATCATATCGTATTATCATACCGCTGTCACGTTTAAGTTCTTTACAGGTACGAACAATTACAGCTCTTACTACTTCTGATTTTTCTAGGGGCATGTTTGGTACTGCTTCTTTGATCACAGCAACAATAACGTCACCAATATGAGCATATCGGCGATTACTAGCTCCTAGGATTCGAATACACATCAATTTTCGAGCCCCGCTGTTATCCGCTACATTTAAATGGGTCTGAGGTTGAATCATATGAAGTTTTGAGTCTATTCTTCCACTGCAAAGGATGAAGAAAATAAAAGAAATATTGTTTGTCAAAAAAAAGAAACCTGCGGTTTTCTTTCATTCCCAAGACTCATTTGTGTTGGTTCTACATTTTTATCCCGAAATAATAAATTGAGTTCGTATAGGCATTTTGGATGCTGCTATTAAAATCGCCCTTCTAGCTATATTTTCAGTTACTCCGCCCATTTCATATAGTATTCGCCCCGGTTTAACAACAGCTACCCAATATTCAGGGGATCCTTTCCCCGAACCCATACGTGTTTCGGCGGGTCTTATTGTAACTGGTTTGTCTGGAAATATACGGACCCATATTTTTCCACCACGGCGTGCATTTCGTGTCATTGCTCGTCGACCCGCTTCGATTTGTCTAGATGTGATCCAAGCAGGCTCAAGCGCCTGAAGAGCATATTTACCGAAACAAATATGATTACCTCGATAAGATATTCCCTTCATTCGTCCTCTATGTTGTTTACGGAATCTAGTTCTTTTGGGGTTATAATTGATGGTTGTTTCGGAAGTCCATCTCTACTACAGAACTGGACGTGAGAGTTTCTTCTCATCCAGCTCCTCGCGAATAAAAGGATTCAAAATGGAATTGCAATTTATTTTCATAGATATTAGAACATTTTTAGAAAAAATTGGATAAAAAATCGTTTTTTTTTGGAACGTCCTATTAAATCTTTATTTTCTTTTGTCTTTTATTCAGGTTTATCAATTCCAATTCAAAAAAAAAATTATCGCGGGCGAATATTGACTCTTGCAATCTCTATTTCAGTCCTAGCACTTGTTCGTCATTTCTCCGAATAGATGAATTGATTTCCGGTTCATTTCGCCATCCCAACGAGTGAATCATTAAGATTCATTTGTTCAATAAAATCTTTTGCATTCACAGGTTCCTTCGTCCCCACCACTTCGTACTAAATGGTTAGGTCAGAATTCTACAACGAAGCTTCTAATCCAATTTATCCTTGAGTCAATCTTCTTAGTCTTTATTGGCTCGAAGCTCTTGAGTTTTTTCTTCTATAATCTATAAGAAGGATTCATTTAATATTTCATTATGGATGAATCAATTAGTATTGATGCTTTATTACACTGTCTTTTATGAGAGGACTCATAGACCTTACATATTGGAATTCTATATCATTGATATTTTTTTCTTTCTTTCTCTCACCCTTCCATTTATCCGCACTCTTGTTCTGTATTTTGTTTTAAACTTAGAATTCATTAAAGTTTAATTGTAAAAAAATTTCAGTTGCTACAAAGATATGACCGATTTGGCATATCTTGACAGGTTCTTTAGATCCAGATAATATGAAGCGATGGGTTGGTTTTCATACTACTGGGCCGGTCTTTTTTTAATCCCAACCCCCTAAAACCAACGAGTCACACACTAAGCATAGCAATTATATCAAAACAAAAGGTCAATCTAATTTTTATTCAACCCTATAGAATTAAAAGAATTAAAGAATTCGGAATTTGTTTGATTGGCCAGAAAAAGAATGAATGAGTTTCCCCCTTTTTGTTCTATCGACGGAAAAACAATGAAAGTTTTGTTATTCCTCTCCCTTGTCTATAAAAATCCAAATTTTGATGCCTAATACCCCATAGATAGTCCGAACTGTATAGGAACAATAATCAATTTTAGCGCGAATGGTTTGTAGGGGAACCCGACCTTCTCTGATCCATTCGACACGTGCAATTTCTTTTCCGTCGATACGCCCTGCAATTTGTACTTGAATTCCTTTTGTATCTGCTTGTTCAGTCAATTCAATAGCCTTTTTCATTGCTTTTCGAAATGAAACTCTATTCTTTAATTGTCCGGCTATAAATTCTGCAAGAATATTAGGATTTCCATAAGGTTTTGCAATTCTTGTGATAGCAATGTTAAGTTTTCGGTTCACATAATGAAATTCGTTTTGTAGATTCATCTGTAATTCTTCGATTCCTCGCGGTCTACTTTCGATTAATAACTTCGGGAACCCCATAAAGATTATGACCTGGATCAAATCGATTCTTTTTTGAATCTCTATGCGGGCAATTCCCTCGGCACCGGAGGATATTCTCATATTCTTTTGAACATAATTTTTGATAAAATCTCTTATTTTTTGATCTTCTTGTAGACCCTCAGAATAATTTTTTGGTTGTGCAAACCAAAGGGAATGATGGCTTTGGGTTGTACCAAGTCGGAAACCAAGTGGATTTATTTTTTGTCCCATACTACCTCACTATTATACGCATCATCATATACCATA